CACGCTGCCAATCAAAATTTACCTCTTATTATAGTGTGTGCTTCTGGGGGGGCGCGCATGCAGGAAGGAAGTTTGAGCTTGATGCAAATGGCTAAAATATCGTCTGCTTTATATGATTATCAATTAAATAAAAAATTATTTTATGTAGCAATCCTTACATCTCCGACAACTGGTGGAGTCACAGCTAGTTTTGGTATGTTGGGGGATATCATTATTGCCGAACCCAATGCCTACATTGCATTTGCAGGTAAAAGAGTAATTGAACAAACATTGAATAAAACAGTACCCGAAGGTTCACAAGCAGCTGAATACTTATTCCAGAAGGGTTTATTTGACCTAATTGTACCACGTAATCTTTTAAAAAGCGTTCTGAGTGAGTTATTTAAGCTCCACGCCTTTTTTCCTTTGAATCAAAAGTCAAGCAAAATCAAGTAGAGCACTAAGTTCAATCATTTTTTTGTGTTTGTAGCAAAAAGTAGTTAGTTTATCGGAATCAAAGTAAATAAGATAATAATGGCCTTTTCTTTGCTGATAGAAGATCGAATTGTAGAAAGAATCAAAACGAAAGTTGAGGATAACTCTTTTTTTGACCTATATTCCTGATTACGAATCAAGAAGCCTTTATCACCAAGAGTGAGTTCTTCCTTTCGTGAATTTTGGAAAATAAAACGAATTTGTTCTTGTCTTAGGTATAGAATTTGAAATTTAAATATAGATAATAGAGTTTTGTCTCTTTCTCTATCTCCCGAAAAACCATTTTAGCTAAAAATTCATGTTGGGTCGGATTCGAACGAATCTTTCGATAATCGGTAAAAAACTCTTTATCTATTTTTAGAAAATTCGAAGACAAGAACAAAAGACAAAGAAATGAAGAAAAATAATAAAGTTTATTATCATACATATCTTTCTCATGTAGGAGATGAATAAGTCCATTTATTTAGTTCTACAGTTCTACATTCTTTGCACTTATTCTTATTATACGTACTCAGTTAGATTTAGATATATAGATACTTAGATCTATACTAATAATTAAAAATTCTTCTAATTATATTAATAATAAATATTATCTAATTAGAATTCAAATTCTTAATTTAATTATAATTATTACAAGATATCTTTATTTATATAATAACATAATAACAGATACAAATAGTAAATCGAGGTACCCCTTCTATGACAAATTTGAACCTTCCATCTATTTTTGTGCCGTTAGTAGGCCTAGTCTTTCCGGCAATTGCAATGGCTTCTTTATTTCTTCATGTTCAAAAAAACAAGATTGTTTAGATCCGCCGGGACCCAATCTCATCCATTTTTTTTTGGAAAACGTGGACTTGTATCATAACAAGGATATCTATTTATTGGAATATAGTATAACATGTGATTGCCACCGAACATAAAGGAAAAAACTCTTATGCACGCAGAAACATGATATATGGATATATCAATTCTAGCAATTTTCAAATAGATCAGGATCTCTGGATGGCTGAAATGTAGTCGGTGAATCTATATGTATATCGATATGTATAGTGGGATCGTATTAAATAAAGAGTATGTTATTATTTTAGATTTAACCAATTTGATGAATTACTCCTAAAGGTTGACATCACACTAGTGCTAGTTCACCTCAAACTAGTGCTAGTTGATGAGAGTTACTTCGGAAACAAAAAAGTAAAGTCAAATTTCTCTGGGGTATTATCTCAATTCCAATAAAATGCAATCGAGTAAAGTATGACTTGGCGATCAGACGATATATGGATAGAACTTATAACGGGGTCTCGAAAAATAAGTAATTTCTGCTGGGCCTTTATCCTTTTTTTAGGTTCATTAGGCTTCTTATTAGTTGGAACTTCCAGTTATCTTGGTAGAAATTTGCTATCTTTTTTTCCGCCTCAGCAAATCATTTTTTTTCCACAAGGAATCGTGATGTCTTTCTACGGAATTGCGGGTCTCTTTATTAGCTCTTATTTGTGGTGCACAATTTCCTGGAATGTAGGTAGTGGTTATGATCGATTCGATAGAAAGGAAGGAGTAGTCTGTATTTTTCGTTGGGGATTTCCGGGAAAAAATCGTCGCATATTACTCCGATTCCTTATAAAAGATATTCAGTCCGTTAGAATAGAAGTTAAAGAGGGTATTTATGCTCGTCGTGTTCTTTATATGGACATCCGAGGCCAGGGGTCCATTCCCTTGACCCGTACTGATGAGAATTTGACTCCACGAGAAATTGAACAAAAGGCTGCTGAATTAGCCTATTTCTTGCGTGTACCAATTGAAGTATTTTGAGAAATTGAGAATCAGAACGTTCATTCAATTAAAGAAAACGTATATGAAAGAACCACAAAACGAAACTCTTTTTATGGTCTTTATGCGTACGCAATTCAATAACAAATAACAAATCGAAATAATAGATTCATCTCAGATGGCAAACCATTTCGAAAGCCAGAATTTTTTTTAGTTCAATATTTGTTGGAATTGACACTTTAGATCCAGATAGATCGTATCTTGTAAATTTGAAATTCTTTCTTTTGTATTCTTTAATGACCAACAATTGGATTTCTTAATTAAATAATGAGAACTAGCCAATTTATACTTTGCCAGTCATTTTTTTTTTATCATCCTAATATCTTTCCCTTAATTATTCTATTCCTGACAGTGAAATTTTTGCGAAATATTGGATATTTTGATAGCAAAGGAGTTCTTTCGTCTCAAAATCTGAATAATATTCATTACTTAAAGTGGTTCTTTCGATCATTCATCGAAAGGAGACACTTGATTTTGAATTTGACCAATTGAGATATCAGGAAACAATATTCTTAATTTCTTCATTCGAAGTGAATTCTTAGCCTATTTCTGTATTCTTTCTAGATTCAAAGACTAACCACAAAATCACAAAGAAAATAGATTCATAAGTTCTAGACCTTGTATAAAACTCATGTGTGTAAGAAATATTCGATCGCATAGAGTGTACGAATGGGTTGATTAACAATTCACAGACGAAAAAATGGCAAAAAAGAAAGCATTCACTCCCCTTTTCTATCTTGCATCTATAGTATTTTTGCCCTGGTGGATTTCTTTCTCAGTTAATAAATGTCTGGAATCTTGGGTTACTAATTGGTGGAATACTGGGCAATCCGAAATTTTCTTGAATAATATTCAAGAAAAGAGTCTTCTAGAAAAATTCATAGAATTAGAGGAACTCCTCTTCTTGGACGAAATGATCAAGGAATACTCGGAAACACATCTCGAAGAGTTTGGGATAGGAATCCATAAAGAAACGATCCAATTAATCAAGATACAAAATGAGAATCGTATCCATACGATTTTGCACTTCTCAACAAATACCATCTGTTTTATTATTCTAAGCGGGTATTCAATTTTGGGTAATGAAAAACTTGTTATTCTTAACTCTTGGGCTCAGGAATTCCTATATAACTTAAGTGACACAGTAAAAGCTTTTTCTATTCTTTTATTAACTGATTTATGTATCGGATTTCATTCACCCCAGGGTTGGGAATTAATTATGTGCTCTATCTATAAAGATTTTGGATTTGTTCATAATGATCAAATTATAGCTGGTCTTGTTTCCACCTTTCCAGTCATTCTCGATACAATTTTTAAATATTGGATTTTCCGTTATTTAAATCGTCTGTCTCCGTCACTTGTAGTTATTTATCATTCAATGAATGACTGATAAAGGATCCATTGATATTAATCTAATCCAATTAGAATGCTTGGTACTTTGTAGTTGTACATTTGTAGTTGTACATAAGCAAAGTATTGAAAATCGTATTTACTCTTCCTATTTCTAACCATCGGGAAGATTCATCCTAGATTATTCCAGCAAATAGCAGAATCGTGGCTAGGGAACTATACTAGCGACCTACCCAATTTATTGTAGAAATTTTCGCGATCAATGATTGGACCATGCAAACTAGAAATGCTTTTTCTTGGCTAAAGAAACAGATTACTCGATCTATTTCCGTATCGCTCATGATATATATCTTAACTCGGACGTCCATTTCAAGTGCATATCCTATTTTTGCACAGCAGGGTTATGAAAATCCACGAGAAGCAACTGGGCGTATTGTATGTGCCAATTGCCATTTAGCTAATAAGCCCGTGGAAATTGAGGTTCCACAAGCGGTACTTCCTGATACTGTATTTGAAGCAGTTGTTCGAATTCCTTATGATATGCAACTGAAACAGGTTCTTGCTAATGGTAAAAAAGGGGGGTTGAACGTGGGGGCTGTTCTTATTTTACCGGAGGGTTTTGAATTAGCTCCTCCCGATCGTATTTCTCCCGAGATGAAAGAAAAGATTGGCAATTTGTCTTTTCAGAGCTATCGCCCCAATCAAAAAAATATTCTTGTGGTAGGCCCTGTTCCTGGTAAAAAATATAGTGAAATAACCTTCCCTATTCTTTCCCCGGACCCTGCTACTAAGAAGGATGTTCACTTCTTAAAATATCCTATATACGTAGGCGGGAACAGGGGAAGGGGTCAGATTTATCCCGACGGCAACAAGAGTAACAATACAGTTTATAATGCTACAGCAGCAGGTATAGTAAGCAAAATCATACGAAAAGAAAAAGGGGGATATGAGATAACCATAACGGATGCGTCGGAGGGACGTCAAGTGGTTGATATTATCCCTCCCGGACCAGAACTTCTTGTTTCCGAGGGCGAATCTATCAAATTTGATCAACCATTAACGAGTAATCCTAATGTAGGCGGATTTGGTCAGGGAGATGCAGAAATAGTACTTCAAGATCCATTACGTGTCCAAGGACTTTTGTTCTTCTTGGCATCTGTTATTTTGGCACAAATCTTTTTGGTTCTTAAAAAGAAACAGTTCGAGAAGGTTCAATTGGCCGAAATGAATTTCTAGATTCGTAGATTTATCGATATCAAGTACGTAAAAAGAACCAAATTCGTGTTGGCGATTATTTATGATCAAAAAAATGAAATTATGAAAACTCCTCGAAATAGAAAGAAAGTCAA